CAAATTGTAATGATAAAAGTTGTAATGATAAAAGATTAGAATCTCCGAAAAATATTTGGCAGATATTAAAAAGAAGAAGTGCTCGACTAATGCGCAAATGTCACTATTTTTTTTATTTTTTTATTGAAAGGATATACAGAGATATCTTTTTACGTATCATTAATATTCCCAGAATACATGTAAAAAATTTACTTCAATTAAAAAACAAAATAACGGATAATTCCAATGATGAAACAAATAAAAAAGGAATTTCTATTGATAAAACAAAACAAAATAAAATAAATTTTATTTCGACTAAGTGGATTTATAATATTAGTAATCAAAATTCACAGATTTTTTGTGACCTTTCTTCGTTGTCACAGGCATACGTATTTTACAAATTATCACAAGCACAAGTTATCAACAAACATTACTTGAAATTTTTATTTCAATATCACGGAACAATTCCTTTTATTAAGGATAGAATAAAAAAAGATTTTTTTGGAACACAAGGAATATTTCATTCCGAATCAAGGTATAAGAAACTTCGCGGTTTAAAAATGAATGAATGGAAAAGCTGGTTAATGGGTAATTATCACTATAAATACAATTTATCTCAGACTAGATGGTCTAGATTAGTACCGCAAAATTGGCGAATTAGAATCAATCAAAATTTGATAGTTCAAAATACAAACCCAACCCATTTTTATTCATATGAAAAAGACCAATTAATTCATTACAAGAAAGAAAACAATTATGCATATACAGTAAATTCATTACCGAACCGAAAAGATAAATTAAAAAACTACAAATTTGATCTTTTATCAAATAAATATATGAATTATGAAGATAAGAAAGGTTCATATATTTATGGGTCGCCATTACAAGTAAATGAGACCAAAGAGATTCCCTATAATTACAATAAGTATAATACCGAATTCTTTTATTTGCCGAGAGATATAAATCTTGGTAACTATCTACGAGAAGATTCTATTATTGATAGGGATAAAAATACGGATAGAAAATATTTTGATTGGAGAACTATTAATTTTTTTCTTAGAAAAAATATCGATATTGAGGAATGGAGAAATAGAGATATCGAGGCCAACGCCAATATTAATAAAAATACTAAGACTCGGACTAATTATTATCAAATAATTGAGAAAATGGATAAGAAAGTTTTTTTTAATCTCACGATTCATAAACAAATCTGCCCAACCAATCAAACAAAAACATCTTTTGACTGGATGGGAATGAATGAAGAAATCCTAAATTGTCCGATATCGAATCTAGAACTGTGGTTTTTACCAGAATTTGTGTTACTTTATAATACATATAAGATTCAACCGTGGATCGTACCAATTAATTTACTTCTTTTTAAATTGAATATAAATAAAAATATTAGTAAAAATATCAATGAAAAGAAAAAAAAAGATAGATTATATAATCCAAAAAAATCTCTTGAATTAGAGAATCGAAATCAAGAAGAAAAACAACATCCAGTCCAAGGAGATCTTGGATCCGATCCATCGAAAAAAAAAAAAAATGTTAAAGAAGATTATCGGGGATCATACATTCAAAAAAGCACAAATAAAAATAAATCCAAGATAGGAGCGGAACTAGATTTCTTCCTGAAAAGATATTTTCTTTTTCAATTGAAATGGGATAATGCTTTTAATCAAAAAATACTCAATAATATCAAGGTATATTGCCTACTCCTTAGATTGAGAAATCCAAAAGAAATTGCTATATCCTCTATTCAAAGGGACGAAATAAGTTTGGATGTAATGCTGATTCCGAAGTCTACAACTCTTACAAAATTGATAAAAAGGGGACTATTGATTATTGAACCAGCTCGGCTATCCATAAAATGGGGCGGACAATTTATCATGTACCAAACCATAGCTATTTCACGGGTGCATAAGAGTAAGCACCAAACTAATCGAAGATACCAAGAAAAAATAAATGTTGATAAAAAGGATCTTAATGAATCCATTGCACGACATGAAAATGGGAATAGAGACGAAAATTTTTATGATTTTATTGTTCCTGAAAATTTTTTATCTCCTAGACGTCGTAGAGAATTGAGAATTTTCGTTTGTTTAAATTCAAGAAATGCCAATGTTGGGGATAGAAATCCAGTATTTTGCAATGGGAACAATGTAAAGCGCTGTGGTCAATTTTTTTATGAGGATAAGCATCTTGATGTAGATACAAATCGATTTATTAAGTTCAAATTATTTCTTTGGCCAAATTATCGATTCGAAGATTTTGCTTGTATGAATCGCTATTGGTTTGATACCAATAATGGTAGTCGTTTCGGTATGTCAAGGCTACATATGTATCCACGATTGATAATTAGTTGATGATACATTTACATTACATGGATCAAGCGGCATCTCTGACATGGTATATGAACACAAACAAATATATACAGCCTTGTAATGTTATATTACATTATGGTACATGATACTGATTACCTGACTTTCATTTTAGCAATTCTATCTAGTAAGTAATGAATCGTCATAATCTTCTTATCTTAGGTGAAAATTCTTGTATTTTGTGGGTTAGAAGTTTTTTATTTATATCTGAATTGAAAAATTGTATTGATTTGATTATCAATTAAGTGAATTTGATAAAAAAAAAGAAGTATACGAATAAATCCAGATTATTGTGTATAACAAATAAAAATGACTGGCATTATTATTACTGATCAGTAAAATCTATATTTGTAATGTAAATAAAGAAAAAGGGACGAAGAATTTTTTGTTATGGTTAAAAATTTATTCATTTCAGTTATTTCGCAAGAAGAAAAAAAAGAAAATAGGGGGTCTGTTGAATTTCAAGTATTCAGTTTCACCAATAAGATACGTAGACTTACTTCCCATTTGGAATTGCACAGAAAAGATTATTTATCTCAGAGAGGTCTACGTAAAATTCTGGGAAAACGTCAACGGCTGCTGGCTTATTTGTCAAAGAAAAATAGAGTACGCTATAAAGAATTAATTAGTCAATTGGATATTCGGGAGCCAAAAACTCGTTAAGTTCATTTTTTGTTTGATTTTATTTATATTATATATTTAATGAACTTCATTTGGTTTTCAGCAATTCGTGGAATAATGAATCGGGGAAAAAATATATGACTGTACCGACTACAAGAAAAGACCTCATGATAGTCAATATGGGTCCTCAACACCCATCAATGCACGGTGTTCTTCGACTCATCATTACTCTAGATGGAGAAAATGTTATTGACTGTGAACCCGTATTGGGTTATTTACACAGAGGAATGGAAAAAATTGCAGAAAATCGAACAATTATACAATATCTTCCTTATGTAACACGTTGGGATTATTTAGCTACTATGTTTACAGAGGCAATAACGGTAAATGGACCAGAACAGTTGGGAAATATCCAAGTACCGAAAAGAGCGAGCTATATTAGAGTAATTATGCTAGAACTGAGTCGTATAGCTTCTCATTTGTTATGGCTTGGCCCTTTTATGGCGGATATCGGTGCGCAGACCCCTTTCTTCTATATTTTCCGAGAGAGAGAATTAATATATGACCTATTCGAATCTTCCACAGGTATGCGAATGATGCATAATTATTTCCGTATCGGAGGGGTGGCTGCTGATCTACCTTATGGCTGGATAGATAAATGCTTGGATTTCTGTGATTATTTTTTAACAGGGGTTACTGAATATCAAAAGCTTATTACACGTAATCCCATTTTTTTGGAACGAGTTGAAGGGGTGGGTATTATTAGTGGAGAGGAAGCAATAAATTGGGGTTTATCGGGACCAATGCTACGAGCTTCCGGAATTCCGTGGGATCTTCGTAAAATTGATCATTATGAGTCTTACGACGAATTTGATTGGGAAGTACAATGGCAAAAAGAGGGAGATTCACTAGCCCGTTATTTAGTCCGAATCGGTGAAATGGTGGAATCCATCAAAATTATTCAACAAGCCCTGGAAGGAATTCCCGGAGGGCCCTATGAAAATTTAGAGGTACGGCGCTTTGATAAAACAAAGGATTCTGAATGGAATGATTTTGATTATCGATTCATTAGTAAGAAACCTTCGCCCACTTTTGAATTGTCTAAGCAAGAGCTTTATGTGAGAGTAGAAGCCCCCAAGGGGGAATTGGGAATTTTTCTGGTAGGAGATCGGAGTGTTTTTCCCTGGAGATGGAAAATTCGTCCACCTGGTTTTATCAATTTGCAAATTCTTCCTCAGCTAGTTAAAAAAATGAAATTGGCCGATATTATGACAATACTAGGTAGTATAGATATTATTATGGGAGAAGTTGATCGTTGAAATGATAATTGAGACGATAAAAGTACAAGCTATCAATTCTTTTTCCAGATCGGAATCCTTAAAAGAGGTTTATGGGCTCATATGGTTACTTATTCCTATTTTTACTCCTGTATTTGGAATCATAATAGGGGTACTGGTAATTGTGTGGTTAGAAAGACAAATATCTGCGGGAGTACAACAACGCATTGGACCTGAATACGCGGGTCCTTTTGGAATTCTTCAAGCTCTAGCGGATGGTACCAAACTACTTTTAAAAGAAGATCTTCTCCCATCTAGGGGAGATATTAGTTTATTCAGTATCGGGCCGTCTATTGCGGTCATATCCATTTTACTAAGTTATTCAGTAATTCCCTTTGGTTACCACCTTGTTTTAGCGGATCTCAGTATAGGGGTTTTTTTATGGATTGCCATTTCTAGTATTGCGCCTATTGGACTTCTTATGTCAGGATATGGGTCAAATAATAAATATTCCTTTTTAGGTGGTCTACGAGCTGCTGCTCAATCAATTAGTTATGAAATACCATTAACTCCATGTGTGTTATCAATATCTCTACGTGCGATTCGTTGGGACATGTACTTTTTAACTTTACCTTTTTTCATTTTCGTTCTAGGAAAAAAGTTGAATTGAATTATTTAATTTGAATAAATATCTTCATTCTTTTATTCATCATTCGGGGCGATGAACTAAACCAGATAGTTA